ATTTTTCTATTCGAGATATCCCCTTTAATTATCTAAATGAAATGGAATTCCTAATCAAATTTGTTTTTCACTTAATTTGATTTCTTAACTCTTTGTATTTGTTTTATTTGCTTTTTTCTTATACTTAATTTTCTTATAGTTTAGTACTTTTTTTTATAAGAATGAAAAAAAAAAAAATTGAAGAAAGAAATAGAACAAAAGAACAATAGAAATAAAAAATATAAAGTATAAATATAATATAAAGAAATAAAATATAATAAAAATATAAAAATGAAATGAAAAATATTAATATTATTAAATATTATATTATAAAATATTATATTAATATTTAATACTTTTTAATACTTTGATTATTAATAAATCATATACATATATTTAATTTAGGATTAGGACACTTTGTTTGATTATTAAAATACATATTTAGAATCTGAAAATCTAGAAATCTATTTAGAAATCTATTGTTAATAGTTTATAAATCTATTGTTAATTGTTATTATAATATATACTATATAATGTATATACATTTTATTACAAATGAATGTGTTTTTATATATTTACCTTTATATATTTTATATATTATACATATATATTTATCTTTATAACTATATATATAGTTATATATAACTATATAACACTTTGATATTTGATATATCAATTTGATATATAAAGATAAATAATTTCTAATTTATCTAATAGCATTTAATAATTACAATATATATATATTTATATATATATATATAATTTATATAGATACTTTTACAATTTAGATACTTTTACAATTAAAATAGATACAATATATATATATATCTAACTATATATAGTTATATATATATAATTAATATTTAATATATAATTAATATTTAAATATTTAAGTATAATTAATATAAGATAAGATTAATTAAGATAAGATTAATATAAGACTTTTCTTTCTAATTTCTAATTTCAATTTTTATTTTTTATTAATATTAATTTTTATTAATATTAATGAATATTTATTTAATTAACATTTCAAATATTTCATTATTATGTAGATTAATAGAAATGAAAAAAATTTCAAATTGGAAAATAAGAAGAAGAGAATTTTCTCGATTTTTATTTCATATGTTACATCACATAAAAATTTTCAATTGAAAATTGGGAGAGATGGCTGAGTGGTCTAAAGCGGCGGATTGCTAATCCGTTGTACGAGTTATTCGTACCGAGGGTTCGAATCCCTCTTTCTCCGCCGGTTCTGATTATAATTACTTAAGAACTTCCTATTTCGAAGGAATTTGGATTCCTTGATTTTATCATAGGTAAATATATGGAATAGATAAAATAATAAAAAATTTAGAAAAAACCAAGGAAAAACGAAAAATCTCTTTTTTTTATTCTTCACGCCCAGGATTACGTCCTGGGTCATTAGATAAGAATCCGAAGATGAAGAGAGAAACAAAGAATATCACTACTGTGTAAACAAAGAGTTTGAGAGTAAGCATTACACAATCTCCAAGATAAGATTTTTTCGATAAAGGGAATAGATTCTCTATTTTTTTACTACAAATATTTTTTTTGAAAAGTTGTTTTTAGGAATTTTTTTTGTAAAAAGATTTTGATTCCTTACAAAAGATTTCTTGTCATACCAATAATTTGGTATTGTAGAAGACTTAGACTTATTGCCCGCGGGAAAATCAGAACGCGGAGATAAATAAGTTGATCCAAATGCATTGACGCAGTTATTCAATATAAAATAGAAGAATTTCTATTTTCGAATCCAAGATTTAAAATGTAACACTTTACCTACTGATCTTATTCATTTTTCTAATTTTATTATCGAATAAATCATGAATGAATTCGGCAAAGTATTAAAGATTTTATCGAAAACTTACAGCAGCTTGCCAAACAAAGGCTAAGAGAAAAAAGAGGATAGGTATGACAGGCATAACATCTACGATTGGATTGAAAATCGCATAAGCTTCAGGCAATTTGGCGAAGAAAAAACCATTTGAATAAAGGACAGAATTAAGACAGATACAGATTAAACTAGAAATATTAAGCATAACAAAAATTTAGTTTTTGTAGATTAGATAATTTTATTTTGATTGAGTTATTTTTCTAAGGGAAAAATGAAAAAAGAAAGTAAAAAAATCCTTCTTTTTTTCTAACTCTCCCAAATCAAAAATAGTTCCTTCCATTCTCAAATGATAATACAAGGAATTCTACTTTCATACATTATCTTAATTGAATTCTATGTAATGATCAATGAATTTTTTTGATTCTACTACATCTAATGTGTTGAATCTTAGCAAGAAAATATCCTGTATGTATATTTCGCCTGGGATTGACGAATCCTAATACGAATATTACACTTTATTTTGTAGATTAGACTAGAGATCAAAATGGGGCGTGGCCAAGTGGTAAGGCAGCGGGTTTTGGTCCCGTTATTCGGAGGTTCGAATCCTTCCGTCCCAGATCGTTTCCGTCAGAAACGAAAGAAGGGATTATGTTGTATTCTAGATTACATTGTATCCCATATAAAAATAAAACAGAAAAATCTTAAAGAGAACAACCTTTTTTCTGAATTCTTAGAATTGATTTGATTCATAATAAAGTATCAAATAAAAGTGAATAGAAGTAAATATTTTTTTTGAATGAGTTTTTTAGAAAAACTTTATGTCCCATATATGTGAAATAGAGTTGTCCCATGATACATTCGAAATCGAAATGTGAAACAAGAGCATCCTTATTCCTTTCCATAAAAGAAATTATTATAAAGCTTAAAGTCAAAAAATAAGATATAAAAATTTCACGGAGACTAAACTAAAAACAAAAGAGTAAGAAAGAAGTTTGTGGTACTAAATTTCATTACTTTCGTCGCGGGTCTTAAGGTTCTTAAAGAAGTGTTGTGGAAAAAAATAGGAAAAACAAATTATCTGATCAATATCCCATTTCTTTGTATTTTAGTATCTTATATTTGTATTTGGTATCTTATATTTGTATTTTGTCCAAATTTGAATTTGGAATCAATGTAATATAGTGATTGGGGGGAATTTCGTATATTTCATATACTTTGTAGAATAGATGAATAATTTTTTGAACTTGAAGTAAAACAAAATCTTTATAAAATAAATAAGGTCTGCGCCTACATCCTACATAATATATATGTATATATGATATTATGTTATGATATTTTATCATAATATTGTTATATTATTGTTTGTTGTACTTCTTCAGTTGTACTTCAATATTAAAAATTCAATATTGAAAAGGCTTTTCTTTAAGTGAAAAGGATTTTTGGAAAGGGGTCCGTGATTATTTATTTAAATATACAGGATTCTCCCCTGTAATAATTGTTCCTTGTATATGGTGGATAATACGACAAGATCAGACTCTTCTAATTCTTGATTCAAATTCTTTCTTTCATATGAAAGAATAACGACTTTCATTTTGCCTTACACGAATTCATTTTTTATGAACTTTTAGTATTTGAAGAAGTGTGTTAAATCATATTTTCGAGAAACTTATGACCTTTTTAGATTAGATCATTGGAATTGTTTGTTTACTTAATTTATTTTTGTTGTTTCGGAATTAGAAATCTATATCTATTAAAAAAAGACTTTCCTTTGAGGTTTCTAGTTTTTTCTTTTGAAAAAAAAAAATAGATCCCTCCTCTACTCTACTGATTGATTGTCCCGAGCAATCTGTTGACGTTGAAGATTTCAATAACTCTTAAGCAAAAGTCCTGTTTTTTTAGAGTTTTTGTCTTTTTTAGAAATTTGTTTTATTCCTATAATAGGAGGTTAAAGAAATTGGATATTTGCGGAGCCTTCTCCGGATAAATACTTATCCACTCATAGATAGAAAAAATTATTATATATCGCCTGTTAAACTAATGACTATTCATAATTAATTATATAATGAATCAATTCCATAGCGGTTTGAAATTCAATTCTAAATTAGAGGAATGTTATGGTAAAACTTCGTTTGAAACGATGTGGTAGAAAGCAACGTGCGACTTGAAGGACACGATCGGTTGTGGATTTTTTTTACATCCACCATTTTCTATACCAATGAAGATGCTCTTGTCTCGACATAGTTTGTTCTATTCCATTACAAACCTAACCTAATTTGTCTTAGGTTGATAGTACATCATGGAGCTCGAGCATAAAGAATTGATTCATTTATCAAGGGGAAGAATCTAGGGTTAGTGACAATCAATAAGTTAGACCGGCTTTGTAAGCATATCTTCAATATAGAAATCGAAAGGTTCAAATTCGAAACAAGTTTGAAAAAAGTCAAATTTTTCGGAATTGGTAAAACTATTTCGGTCAAATAAAGTGTGTCATACGGGAATCAATCTTTCTTTTCTATAGATAGAAAGAAATACCAAAAAACAAAAAGGATGTTGCTACCTTTTTGAAAAAGAATAAGGATCACCGAAGTAATGTCTAAACCCAATGATTTCAAAAAGCAAAGATAAAGGATTCCGGAACAAGGAAACACTATTTTCAATTGTCTCAACAATTAAATCAGAATAAGAAATCAAAATGTATTCGAGATGAGACAAACAAAAGAGATTAGAGACGGCTCAAAAAATATCTAAGGATTTTCCTTTGGACTTTGTCAGAATTATTCAACTTGAGTTATGAGTATAAATGATATTTCTTTTTCTGTAAGGCAAGGAAGAATAAAAAATGAATCATAGTCCATTTATTATTTTATGGATCTCAATTTGCCATTATATATTATATATTATATACAGATACAGAAATTAGAATCCTTTTTTCTCGAGCCGTATGAGGAGAAAACCTCCTATACGTTTCTGGGGGGAGAATGGTTTATCTATATCTATCCCAATGAGCCATCTATCGAATCGTTGCAATTGATGTTCGATCCCGAAGAGAAGGAAGAGATCTTCGAAAAGTGGGTTTTTATGATCCGATAAAGAATCAAACTTATTCAAATGTTCCTCTTATTCTATATTTCCTTGAAAAGGGTGCTCAACCTACAGGAACTGTTTATGATATTTTAAGAAAGGCAGAATTTTTTAAAGAAAGAACTCTGAGTTAATGAAATTAAAGTAAAGGAAAAAAGGAAATTCTAAAATAATAATAAAATAAGTGTAAAATAAATAAGAAATAAGGGTGAAGTAACTAGTATCTATCTTTGGGTAATTATTTACCTATAATTTGCCTTTTCTTGTTCTATTTTTTTTTTTTTTTTTTTCTTGTTGTGGTAATCTACCAACAAACAAGGGATTAATCTTTCTTATTGTACCTAATATTCTATATTAATTGAATAAACCCGAGATTTTTTCTTTACCTCTTCTCCTTATTTCTTTTTTACATCAAAATCTATTTTTTTTATGTTGTCCTAATCTAACACAAATCCTTATTTGATTTACTTAAATTTGTTTTCTCACCATTGTATTCATATTGACAATGGCGTATCGAACAAATATAATTCGATCTATAGATCAATAGATCTGTTTATCCCCAACCAATAAATAAGTAGTTTTTCTATTGGGGTCTTAGTTCATTTAAGTGGTTTGTATTGCTGGATTTTTTGTCTGACAAGATTAATTTTCTTAACGATAATCCAAAATTGAATAACAAAAACGGGTGGTTCATTTAATTTAGTTTAAATTCGAGTACCCCTTATTGTTTGTTTGTTTGTGAATCTGTTGTTTTTTAATCGGATTCGCCGATTTTTCTTTCGATTTTGGATTTTGATCTTTCTAATTGATCGTTAAATCTCTTTTTTTTGTTAGTTCAACATTTTGATGAGGTTATGCAATTCAATTAATTTTTTTTTTTGATCATATCTACATATTGTATTCTACATATTGTAATTGTATTGTATTTTTCGGGTTGCTAACTCAATGGTAGAGTACTCGGCTTTTAAGTGCGACTATGATTTTTTACACATTTGGATGAAGTAACGAATTCGTCCAGACTATTGGTAGAGTCTATAAGACCACGACTGATCCTCAAAGGTAATGAATGGAAAAAACAGCATGTCGTAATAAAATCAATTTTTTTGTATTATAAAATGCAAAATTTCAATTAAAGAAAGTGGAACTTTGAGTTTATCCTTACCGAATCATTCCAAAGAATTGTTTTGATTTTTGTAAGGAAACAAGTTTCATTTACTTACTATTTGTTGGTTGGGTCTAATAAATAAATGGATAGAGCCCTATAGCTCCAATTTTGGTAAAACAAAAAGAAACGAGCTTATGTTCTTAATTTGGATTCAAAAATTCCCCAATCTAATTAGACGTTAAAAATAGATTAGTGCCTGATGCGGGAAACAGTGGGTCCTCCTGGGATGTGAGTAGACCACAGATTCTTTTTCTTTTTTTTAATGAATCCTAATTATTCTTTAGATCTTTAGATTGAAAACGAATGAATGTGTAGAAGAAACGGTATACTGATAAAGAGAATTTTTTCCAAAGTCAAAAGAGCAATCGGGTTTCGAAAATAAAGGATTTTTTACACTTTTTTAATTCTCAGAAAGAAGGCTAGTTGGATAGAAAAAGAAAGTAAAAAGATCTGTTGATTGGACTCCTAGTTTCCTTCCGGGGTATATATAATATATTTTTTCTTACCATACTAGATACATAATTAATATCTATAACAAGGAAAATACATACTTCGTTCTGACCATATTGCACTATGTATCATTTGATAACCCAAGAAATGCCTCCTGCTCCTGCTTCTGCTTCAAGTAGAAATAAAAATGGAAGAATTACAAAGCTTTTTAGAAAAAGAAAGATCTTGGCAACAACACTTCCTATATCCGCTTCTCTTTCAGGAGTATATTTATGTATTTGCTCATGATCATGGTTTAAATGGGTCGATTTTTTACGAACCCGTAAATTTTTTAGGTTATGACAAGAAATCTAGTGCAGTACTTGTGAAACGTTTAATTATTCGAATGTATCAACAAAATCATTTGATTTGTTCCTTTAATGAATCTAACCAAAATAGATTCGTTGGACACAATTATTATTCCTATTTTTATTCTCTGATGATATCAGAGGGAGTTTCAGTCATTGTAGAAATTCCATTCTCGCTTCAATTGAAATCTTCCATCGAAGAAATACACAATTTACGATCTATTCATTCAATATTTCCCTTTTTAGAAGATAAATTATCGCATTTAAATTATCTGTCAGATATACTAATACCTCATCCCATTCATATGGAAATCCTGGTTCAAATTCTTCAATCTCGAGTTCAGGATGCTTCCTCTTTGCATTTTTTGCGGCTCTTTCTTCACCAATATCATAATTGGAATAGTCTCATTACTCCGAAGAAATCTATTTCTGTTATTTCAAAAGAAAATAAAAGACTATTTTGGTTCTTATATAATTCTTATATATCTGAATGCGAATTTTTATTAGTGTTTCTTCGTAAACAATCTTCTTATTTACCATTAACATCTTCTGGAGTCTTTTTTGAGCGAACATATTATTATGGAAAAATACAACGTATTGTAGTGTGGCAGAATTTTTTTCAA